GTGCGTGATTTGGTAATACACCAATTTGGCCACTATTAGTCGATAAAATAATTTCTTTCACTTCTGAATTCCAAACAATTCGATTAGGAGTCAGTACACATAGATTTAAGGTCATTTCTTCAATTTGCTCTCCACATCTAAATTCATAGCCTTCGCGGTAGCTTCATCGATATTACCTACCAAATAAAAGGCCTGTTCCGGAAGACCATCTAATTCTCCGGAAAGGATCAGTTGAAACCCCCTAATTGTTTCTGTTAGACCAACATATTTTCCAGGCGAACCGGTAAAAACTTCTGCTACGAAGAAGGGTTGTGATAAGAAACGCTCAATTTTTCGTGCTCTTGCTACGGTTAAACGATCTTCTTCGGACAATTCGTCCAACCCAAGGATAGCTATAATGTCCTGAAGTTCTTTGTAACGTTGTGAAGTTTGCTTAACTCTTTGCGCAGTTTCATAATGTTCCTCACCAACGATCCGAGGTTGGAGCATAGTTGACGTTGAATCTAAAGGATCTACTGCTGGATAGATACCTTTGGCAGCTAGTCCTCTTGATAGTACGGTAGTAGCATCTAAATGCGCAAATGTTGTGGCAGGGGCGGGGTCGGTCAAATCGTCCGCAGGTACATAAACTGCTTGGATAGAGGTTATGGATCCCTCTTTGGTAGAAGTAATTCTTTCTTGCAAAGAACCCATTTCTGTACTAAGAGTAGGTTGATAACCTACAGCAGAAGGCATTCTTCCTAATAAAGCGGATACTTCGGATCCTGCTTGGACAAAACGAAAAATATTGTCGATAAATAGAAGTACGTCTTGTTCATTAATATCCCGGAAATATTCCGCCATGGTTAGGGCAGTCAAACCAACTCTCATACGAGCTCCCGGCGGTTCATTCATCTGACCATAGACTAGAGCTACTTTAGATTCTGCAATATTTTCTTCATTAATCACTCCGGATTCTTTCATTTCCATGTAAAGATCATTTCCTTCACGAGTTCGTTCGCCCACTCCGCCAAATACGGATACACCTCCATGAGCTTTGGCAATGTTGTTGATCAATTCCATGATGAGTACTGTTTTACCCACTCCAGCCCCCCCAAATAGTCCGATTTTTCCTCCACGACGATAAGGAGCTAAAAGATCCACTACTTTAATCCCCGTTTCAAAAATAGATAATTTGGTATCTAACTGTATAAAGGCAGGCGCAGATCTATGAATAGGAGATGTTGTGCGAGTATCTACAGGACCCAAATTATCAACAGGCTCTCCAAGAACGTTGAAAATTCGTCCGAGAGTCGCTCCACCGACTGGAACACTTAGAGGAGCTCCTGTGTCAATCACTTCCATTCCTCTCATCAGACCATCTGTAGCACTCATAGCTACAGCTCTAACTTTATTATTTCCTAATAATTGCTGTACCTCGCAAGTTACATTAATTTGCTGGCCAACTGTATCTTGACCCTTAACTACCAAAGCGTTGTAAATATTAGGCATCTTGCCTGGGGGAAAGGATACATCCAGTACCGGACCAATTATTTGAGCAATACGCCCCAGGTTTTTTTCTTCAAGTGCGGAAACCCCAGGACCAGAAGTAGTAGGATTTATTCTCATAATAATAAAGTATTCTATGTCGAAATTTTTTTGCAAACAAAAAAAAAGAAATAAAATAAATGTCCAATAGCAAGTGGGGCGGTTAATTCAATAAGAAATGGGAGTTAGTACTCGATTTCAGTTGGTACTATCCAACTGAATCCAATTCAATTATTTACTCATTCGATGAGTGCATTTTTAAACTCAACCAACCCATTTTCAAAATATCAAGTAGATGAATAATAATTATGAGGATTTATTTCTCTATCATTATAGACAATCCCATTCGTATTATCTATGGAATTCGAACCTGAACTCTATTTATATTTATGATTCATTATTTTTATGACATTAGCCGTTGTTGCTTATTTCATCATATCTATTTACACTGATTCTTTTTATACCTTTTCGTTCATGGAGAAATTCCGCATATTTTCTAAATCTAGGATTTAGATATACAACTACAACATATATCACTGCCAAGGGTTCATTTCTGATTATTTAGATATTTACAAAGTAAGCGATTCAAAACTTGCAAAAAAAAGATTGGGTTGCGCCATACATATAAAATAGTATACAATAATGATGTATTTGGCGAATCAAATATAATTAGTTGATAAGATTTGTTGATAATTTTGTGAAAGATTTCTGTGAAAGGTTTCATTAAAGCCTAATCCGTGTCGAGTAGACCTTGTCCTTGTGAGAATTCTTAATTCATGAGTTGTAGGGAGGGACTTATGTCACCACAAACAGAGACTAAAGCAAGTGTTGGCTTCAAAGCAGGTGTTAAAGATTACAAATTGAATTATTATACTCCGGAATATGCACCCAAAGATACTGATACCTTGGCGGCATTCCGAGTAACTCCTCAACCTGGAGTTCCACCCGAAGAAGCAGGGGCTGCTGTAGCTGC